TTTTCCTTGATATCGAACATAATGCACGAAAGGATCTTTGAAGAACCACAAAGTTCTATGAAAATAGTTACGACATACTACTAAAAAATATTCGATTTGAAGATGTTCTATTTTTCCATAGAAATGTATTCGCTCAATAAAAGTTCTAAAAGAAGTTAATCGTAAATAAGAGGATTGTTTACGAATAAGCACTAATAAAATTTCGCACTCAAATACATAAGAATTATATAGGAACCAAAAGAATCTTTTATTTTCTTTCGAAAAAACATAAATAGATTTCTTCTGAGTAATGGAGAGATTATTCCAATTATGGTATTCGTGAAGAAAGAATTGCAATAAGTGTAAAAAGGGAACATCTTGAATCCCGCACTGAAGGATTTGAACCAAGATTTCCATATGGATGGGATGAGGTATTAGTATATCTAAAACATAATTTAAATGCAATAATTTGTCCTCTAAAAAGGGAAAAATTGAATGAATTGATCGTAAATTATGATATTTTGGTATTTCTTTTTTTTCTAAATAAGATACTAATCGCAAGGAAAATGGAATTTCCACAATAATTGCAAAACTTTCTGATATAATTTGAGAATAAAAATGAGAATAAAAAAAAATGTTGTGAGTGTGACCAATAAAAAAATTTTGGTTAGAATAATTAACCGAAGAAATCAAAGAATTCTTTTGATAGATTCGAATAATTAAACGTTTTACAAGTGATAAACTGGATTTATTATCATAACCAAAAACTTCTACGAGTTCATAAAAAAGCAAACCATTTAAACCATGATCATGAGCAAGTGCATAAATATACTCCTGAAAGAGTAACGGATATAGGAAATATTGTTGCCAAGATCTACCTTTTTCTAAATATCCTTGTAATTCTTCCATTGACTTCAATTTCTACTTGAACCAGAAACAATAGGTATTTCTTGTATTATCAAATTATACATAGTGCAATACGGTCAGAACAGAGTATGTATCATGTATGAAAAAAATATATACCCCGGAAATACAGAGTCCAATCAACAGATTTTTTTCCTCTCCCCTTCTACTATCCAATAGGTTTATCTTCGTTCTATTAAATAAATTATCAGAGGATAAAAAATCTTTTATTTTTGCAACCCGATCGCTCTTTTGACTTTGGAAATTTTTTTTGTCAGTATACTGTTTCTTCTACACATTAGTTTCCAATCCACAATAGAAAATAGGTAGGATTTTTTTTTTATTCTTAAAAAAAAGAATCAAAGGTCCATTTACAGGAGACCCCTTCCCTACATCAGGCACTAAGTTATTTTTAACGTTTAATTAGATCGGGAAATTATTCAAATTAAGAATAAAAGCTCGTTGCTTTTTTTTTTTTTTACCAGAATTAGAGCCATAGAGCTCTATCCATTTATTCACTAGACCAAACTCGAACTGTGAATTTCTTAAAAAAATAAAAAAATAAGAAAGAATATAATAAGAAAAAATGAAAATGTCCATTTTTTCTTATTATTTTATTACGACATGCGGTTTTTTCCATCCATTACCTTTCAGGATCAGTCGTGGTCTTATAGACTCTACCAAAAGTCTGGACGAATTCGTTACTTCATTCAAATGTGTAAAAAACCATAATCGCACTTAAAAGCCGAGTACTCTACCATTGAGTTAGCAACCCAGATAAATATGTATATACAAGTGGAAAAAATAGAATTGAGCTATACAACTATGTAAAAACATTGAATTTAAAATTCAAAAGAAATATAAAGGAAAGATTAGATGATCAATTAAATAAAATAGCAAAGTGGATTGGATTAAATTAAAGACACATAAAAAAAATGTAAAAATTTACATTTAAGGTAAGGACCGCCCCCCCCTTTTTTATAAAATAGAAAAAATTTTTGATTTTCGTTAAAAAAATATATCTTATATAACAAATAGTAAATTTGTCAAACCCATAATTTGAATGAAGTAAAGGAAAAACCCATAAATAAATAAGGATCGAAATAAACGGATCTATTTATCTACGATCAAATTATATTTGTTCGACACACCATTGTCAATATGAAGAAATTATTTAGAAAAAAAAAAGAAATAAAAAAAATTACATAAAATAAGGATTTGTGTTGGATTGGCACAACAATAAATATGGTAAATATAAAACATAATATAGAACAAGAAAAAAGCAATTGTGAGTAAATAATTACCACACAAATTTATACTAGTTACCTTTCTTTTTTCTAATTTTTTTATTTATTTTATGTTATGAATTCTTTTAAAAATTCTGCTTTTCTTAAAATATAATGAACAGTTCCTGTAGGTTGAGCACTTTTTTCAAGGAAATAACGAATAGCAGGAACGTTTAAATAAGTTTTATTTTTCATTGGATCATAAAAACCCATCTTTGGAAGATCTCTTCCTTCTCGTCGGGATCGAACATCAATTGCAACGATTTGATAGATCGCTCATTGGGATAGATATAGATAAATAACCCCCCCCCTAGAAACGTATAAGAAATTTTCTCCTCATACGGCTCGAGAAAAAATGATTCTACTATTTCTGTATATAATGTAAAATATATAAAAAAATTTATGACTTAGACTATGATTTAAGTTTTTCTGTTCTTACTTACATAAAAAAAGAAAATAAATAAATAAATATCATTCGTACTCATAACTCAAGTTGGGTAATTCTGAAAAAGTCCGAAGGTAAATCCTTAGGCATTTCTTGAGCCGTCTCTAACCTCTTTTGTTTGTTTCGTCTCGAATCTTTTTTAAGTCTCCATCATTATACTAAAAATAAAATATTAAGACAATTGAAAATAGTGTTCCGGAATACTTTCTTTTAAAATCCTTAGGTTTAGACATTACTTCGGTGATCCTTATCCCCTTTTTCAAAACGGCAGCAACATACCTTTTGTTTTTTGTTATTTCCTTCTATGGAAAGATAATATGAACTATTTTTTCCCTTGTAATATAAAAAATATTATTTATTTTATTTCAAACTTGTTGGGATTTGAATCCTGCAATTAAAAATTTTAATTTCTATATTGAGGATATACTTAACAAAGTAGTCTAATTTATTAATTGTTACTAACCCTAGATTCGCCCCCCCCGATAAATGAATCAATACGTTTTGCTCGAGCTCCATCATGTACTATTCCTATTTACCAACCCAATTTGTATTGGGTTCCTAATAGTAACAGAACAAACTATGTCGATTCAAGAGCATCTTCATTCCTATAGAAAATGGCGGATGTAAGAATCCACAGTGAATTATGTCCTTCAAGTCGCACGTTGCTTTCTACCACATCGTTTTAAACGAAGTTTTACCATAATACTCCTCTCATTTTAAATTTTATTTTGAAACGGTATGCAATTGATTCAATATGGAATCATGAATAGTCATTGGCTCAATGATACAAAGATACAAAATATTTTTTATGTATGTATCTAGGGAAAGGTAAATAATTATCTGGAAAAAGTCTTATATTATAAAGGATTTAAGTTATTTCGCCCCTATATCCTATGGGGTGAAAGAAATTTCGAAAAAAGAAAAGAAAATCCATTTCCTTAAATCTAATTAAAATCTTCAACAGATCATTCGGGATGTTATGTTAAATTATGGAAAAAATTCTTCTCGAACAAATAAACTCTAAATCTAAAAAGAATGGCCCTATGGATTTTCCAATTCCGCAATAAAATAAGTTATTAACAAAATATAAGCTATTCCAATAACTCGAAAAAGTCATAAGTTTCTCTATATTTATAATATAGATTTTTCAAATTTCTTCGAGTACCCAGGTTCATAAAAAAAAAAAGAATTTTTGTTTTCATGAGTATGAAATAGAAAAGGATCTTTTTTTCTCTTTCAATTCAGAATTCCATAATGAATTACGTAATACGAGAATTCAGATTTAAAGTTTTCCTAAGTAACTTACTTCAATATGACTATTAAAATAGTAGTCTCTTAATGATATACCCAAAAATTGCTTTGAATTTAGAATTCAATGAAATATCTTTATTTCTACCCGTACACTCAATCACATTTGTGAAAAACTAAAAGAAAAAAGTTTTATTTTTATAGAAAAATCAGAACAAAAGGTGACACTATATCCAAGATTAAAGAAAAAAATTTCCAAACTTAAAGAGAAATTTGTTAAAGAGAAGAATCTTTCTTTTCTCATGTAGACGCTCTGGGACGGAAGGATTCGAACCTCCGAATAACGGGACCAAAACCCGTTGCCTTACCACTTGGCCACGCCCCATTTCGATTTCGAATTTCTCTTTGATACTAAATAAAGACTAATATTGGTATTAGTCGTTCGTCAATCCCAATTCAAATATATATGAAATATATTACTGCTAGGATTCAACACATGAAAATATAGAAAAAAATGATTGATCATTCCATAAAATTAAATTAAGATATTGTATGAAACTAAAATTCCTTGTATTCTCATTTGAGAATGAAAGGGAAGATTTTTGATTTGAGAGCGTTCGAAGAACAAGAAGGTTTTTTGACCTACTTTTTTATTTTGCCCTCATAATAAAGAACTCAATCAAAATCTAATTTTCTAATCTACAAGAATGAAATGGTTGTTATGCTTAATATCTTTAGTTTAATCTGTATCTGTCTTAATTCTACCCTTTCTTCGAGTAGTTTTTTCTTCGGCAAATTGCCCGAGGCTTATGCCTTTTTCAATCCTATCGTAGATGTTATGCCTGTCATACCTGTACTATTTTTGCTCTTGGCCTTTGTTTGGCAAGCTGCTGTAAGTTTTCGATAAAATCTTTAATGCTCCGAAAAATTCATGATTTATACGAAACAAATTTTCTAAAAATTTGTAAGATCTTATAAATTTTACATTATGAACCCTCCATTCGAAAATATAAATTCTTGTTCTTGTATTATATTGAATAATCGCACGGTGATAAATTTTGATCAACTTATTTCCTCGTTCTGACCTTCCAGTAAACAAGAACTTTCTAAAGACCCCACAATACCAAATAATGGATATGACCAAAAATACCAAAAATTTTTGGTAATGGAGGAATCAGAATCTTGTTTTTCTTATTATTATTACATTACAAAAACAAAAAATTAGTAAAAATTACCTTTTTCAAGAAAAGACTTCATTTTCTTTTTGGTTTCTTTTTGGGGCACTATGTCAACATAGTGTATGTGATAAAAAATAGGCAATCTATTTCCCTTTTCAAAAAAAAAAATCTTGGAGATTGTGTAATGCTTACTCTCAAACTCTTTGTTTACACAGTAGTCATATTTTTTGTTTCTCTCTTCATCTTTGGATTCTTATCTAATGATCCGGGCCGTAATCCTGGACGTGAGGAATAAAAAAAAAAGATTTTGAAAGTCTGAAGCGATCGAGGGGAGCGGAGAGAGAGGGATTCGAACCCTCGGTACAAATAACTCGTACAACGGATTAGCAATCTGTCGCTTTAGTCCACTCAGCCATCTCTCCCAATTCAAATTGAAAATTTTTTATGTGGTGTGACAGGCAAAGTAAAAAGGATTTAAATTGAAAAACCTTACTTCCTTGATTTTCATTTTGTAAGAAAAGTCCATTCCCCCGGCCAGTACTTAACCAGGCCGGGTTATTACATTACTTCTGATGAATCAATCATTTCATAGATCAAATGATTTCATTTTTTGTTTTTATTATATCAAATCAAAGATACTTGTTATTGAAGTTATTGAAGTAACAATAAAGACAATTTTTATCTCCATTCCAAGTGTAATTTCTTAGTATTAGTAATAGAATACTATAGAAAATACTATAAAATATACTTTAAATTATGAAAATGAAAGAATATTAAAATTCCTCATTTTATTTTTTTTTAGTATTTCTTTTTTATTAGTATTTATTAATTAGTTTTTTATTAGTATTTATTAATTAGTATTAAATAGTATTTTGAATTTTGAGTCTTTTTTCTCAATTTAGTTAATTAGTTAACTGGAAAAAGGCACATACAGATATTAAATAATATAATATAAAAAATGAAAAACACATATGTTATAACATATATAACATAACTCTTTTATTTGTTCAAGAGACATTGAAATTTAAGATCCAATTAATCCGAGTTCAAATTCAAAAATAGGTCGGTTGAAGGGAAAGTAAAAAAAAAATGAGGAATTCGTCGTGGTTATAGCCCAGCTTCAATAATTCCTTCAATTTTGGACTATCAGTAATGACTTATAACAAGTGAAAAATGAGACTTTTTGCTTTATTCTAACTTTATTAGAATTTGGTTATTTTAAAAAACTTTCTGTACTTCGACTTCAAGTACCCCTGGTCGGGGAGGATGAAGTGTCAACGCTCAAGTTTTAATGAGTCTGATGCTATTAAGATAGCATCTCATTCCTTTGTTCGACAAAAGGTATATTCATATATAATAATCAATATGAAGCGGGTATAGTTTAGTGGTAAAAGTGTGATTCGTTCAATTAATAACTTAAAAAGTTAAAGGGTCTTTCGGGTTTTTCATATTCCGATAAAAAAAAACTTTATTTCCTAAAAAGAGTTTAATCCTTTTCCCCTCAATAGCATATTTGAGGAAAAATAGAAATTCTCACGATTTGTATCCAAAGTTCAATTTCAATTGAATAAAAGGGTTATAGAGTCACGAAGCATAATAAAAAAAAATTGGATCAAATCTTCCAATTAATAAATATAAGTAAAGGATCTATGGATGAAGATAAAAAACATAAGTGCATTTCCAATCGTAACTAGATCTTCAATTTTTGTCTTGTATAAGCTAAGATTAAAGCCAAATAGCTATAAAATGGTAGTTTTGGTTTACTAGAACCATCAGCATATTATTTTAGCTCGGTGGAAACTAAATTTAATTCTTTTCCTCAGGATTCCTCGAGTGGAAATAGGGAACGAAGTAACTAGATTAGACGGATTTGGGATAATAGAATCCCCCTTCTCTAGAGGGATCATCTAGAAAGCAAGTGGCTTTGGGTGTCTTTAATAAGAAAAGCTCACATAGATGTTATGGATCTAATTTTTGTTTCTGGAAATACATCAATTTTCCATAAAGGAGCCGAATGAAACAAAATTTTCATGTTCGGTTTTGAATTAGAGACGTTAAGAATGATAAATTAACGTCGACTATAACCCCTAGCCTTCCAAGCTAACGATGCGGGTTCGATTCCCGCTACCCGCTCCATATTCCTTATTCTATATGCATCATCCATTCGAATATGCATTCTTTTTTTTTTTTACCTAAAAAATTTTCATTTATTTTTCTAAAAAAAAAAAGATAAAGGGAAAATGCGAAAGAATGAAATAGAAATGAAAAGCGTCCATTGTCTAATGGATAGGACAGAGGTCTTCTAAACCTTTGGTATAGGTTCAAATCCTATTGGACGCAATTTTTTTCCATCTATTTAAAAAGTGGCGATACCAAGAAACCCCTTTTTTGTTTGAATCAGAAATAATTCGCAAGAATAACTCTTGTTCTAACAATAGAATTAGAGTTATAAATTTATGCT